AATAAGATGCCTGATAAAAAGGTTTATTTTGATAGAATAAGTAATGTATAATTATACTCTTATTGTAAATCTAAGAATTAAACTTAGTCTCATTACATCAAAAGTTAATGTGCATCTTACACTAATTTACAAAAAGATAAGCTAATTAAGCTATTAGGTTCATACCCTAGATATAGAAGTAAACTCTTCTTCTTTTTAATCTTTATAAATTCTACTATTATTTTATTTTATAGAAATATATTATTGGGGGTAATATTTTCTTTATCATCAAATAATTGAATAATGGTTTGGGTAGGTTTAGAGATTTCTTTAATATCATTTATTCCTCTTATAATTAGAAATTTGGCTGTGAGCTCAGAATGTTCAATGAAGTATTTTATTGTTCAAAGAATAAGTTCTTCATTATTTATCTTGGGAGTAGTTTTTATATTAATGGGGGTTAATATAAATTACGAAATCATTATTGTTTTGTCTATAATGATGAAGATAGGGGTTGCACCTTTTCATACTTGATTATTAAGAATAATTGAGGGATTAAATTACATGACTTTATTTAATATATTTACTGTTATAAAAATTGTGCCTATAATAATTGTTATTAATATAAATTTGAATTTAAGTTTAGTTATTAGTTTAACTTTAATTGTAGGTTCTGTGTTTGGATTAAATCAAAATTCAGTACGTAAAATTTTAGCTTATTCATCAATTTTTAATATGGGATTTATACTTTATTCTATTAAGAACTTGTCTTTGTGATTGTTATATTTTATTATTTACTCATTAAATTTATTTATGTTAACTTTAATTTTAATATTAAATAATGTCAATTATTTAAATCAATTAATTATTAATAAAGTTGAATTAAAATCTAAGCTTTCTATTTGAATTTTAATATTATCATCAGGGGGTATACCCCCGATAATAGGTTTTATAGGTAAATTAGTTGTGATTGAATTGTCCATCCTTTTTAATGACTGATTAATTTCTTTGTTAATGATTTTAACTTCCTTGTTAGTTATATTTTATTATAATCGTTTATGTTTTATTGTAATATCAATTTCATCATTAATAACCAAATGAAAGGTTAGTTTTATTTTTTGATTAAACTTAAATATTATAGTTGTTAATCTTATGTCTTTACCAATTCTTATCTTAATTAAGTACTTGAATTAAGATTTTAAGTTAAAATAAACTATTAACCTTCAAAGTTAAAAATATATATATCTAAGATAAATCTTAGAATATATTACTCATTATTAAATTTGCAATTTAATGTTTTTAAATTAAACTACAAGATTTTTAATTTACTAAAAGAAAATTTCTTTTCATAGGTAAATTTACAATTTACTGCTTATTTTTCAGCCATTTTAGTTTAACAAATGAATAAATGGTTATATTCAACTAATCATAAAGATATTGGTACTATGTATTTTATTTTTGGTATTTGATCAGGTATAGTTGGGATAATATTAAGAATAATTATTCGTATAGAGTTATCTCAACCTGGTCCTCTTTTAAATAATGATCAAGTTTATAACGTTGTAGTTACATCTCATGCCTTTATTATAATTTTTTTTATAGTTATACCTATTATAATTGGTGGTTTCGGAAATTGGTTATTACCATTAATAATTGGAGCACCTGATATAGCTTTTCCTCGTATAAATAATATAAGATTTTGACTATTACCTCCTTCTTTGACTTTATTAATAATAAGATCAATAATTGAAATAGGGGCTGGTACAGGATGAACTGTGTACCCCCCATTATCTTCTAATATTGCTCATTCAGGTCCAAGAGTAGATTTAGCTATTTTTTCTTTACATTTAGCTGGTATTTCATCTATTTTAGGAGCAGTAAATTTTATTACTACGGTAATTAATATACGATCTTCTGGTATAACTTTTGATCAAACTCCATTATTTGTTTGGTCTGTGTTAATTACGGCGGTTTTACTATTACTTTCTTTACCTGTGTTAGCAGGAGCTATTACTATATTATTAACTGATCGTAATATTAATACATCTTTTTTTGATCCCTCAGGAGGAGGGGATCCGATCTTATATCAACATTTATTTTGATTTTTCGGTCACCCAGAAGTTTATATTTTAATTTTACCAGGGTTTGGTCTAATTTCTCATATTATTAGTCAAGAAAGAGGTAAAAATGAATCTTTTGGGTATATTGGTATAGTTTATGCAATAATATCTATTGGTTTATTGGGGTTTGTTGTATGAGCTCATCATATATTTACAGTGGGTATAGATGTAGATACTCGTGCGTACTTTACATCAGCAACTATAATTATTGCTGTACCGACAGGTATTAAAATTTTTAGTTGAATAGCTACTATACATGGGGTGTCATTAAAAATAACTATTTCTATAATATGATCTTCGGGATTTGTATTCTTATTTACTATAGGAGGTTTAACAGGAATTATTTTATCAAATTCTTCTATTGATGTAGTATTACATGATACTTATTACGTTGTAGCTCATTTCCATTATGTTCTTTCAATAGGCGCAGTGTTTGCCATTATGGCTGGGTTTATCCAATGATACCCATTGTTTACAGGATTAATAATAAACCCTAAATGATTGAAGATCCAATTTTTTATTATATTCACCGGAGTAAATCTAACGTTTTTTCCTCAACACTATTTAGGGTTGAGTGGTATACCCCGCCGCTATTCAGATTATCCTGATATTTATATATCTTGAAATGTAATCTCTTCCTTAGGAAGTGTTATTTCTATAATTAGTATTATAATGATGTTGTTTATTATTTGAGAAAGAATAATTTCAAAACGAGTAGCTATCTACAGTAATAATAATATATCCTCTATTGAGTGATTACAAAAGATACCCCCAGAGGAGCATTCTTATAGTGAATTACCAGTCATAACAAAATATTCAATATGGCAGACTAGTGCAATGAGCTTAAGATTCATATATAAATATATATATATTTTATTGGAAATTTCAACTTGATTAAAATTATCATTTCAAGATGCAGTTTCACCAATTATAGAACAATTAATTATATTTCATGATCATGCTATAATAATTATTATTATAATTACTACTATAGTTTCTTATATGATATTATCTTTAATATTAAATAAATTTACTAATCGATTTTTATTAGAAGGTCAATTAATCGAACTTGTTTGGACTATTATTCCAGCAGTTATGTTAATCTTTATCGCGTTACCATCTCTTAAAATTTTATATCTACTAGAAGAAGTAAATAGTCCAATAATTACTATTAAAGCAATTGGTCATCAATGATATTGATCCTATGAATATTCAGATTTTAAAAAAATTGAATTTGATTCTTATATAAAACCCACTTTAGAGTTAAGTATAAATGATTTTCGTTTATTAGATACGGATAATCGAGTAGTAATTCCATTTAATACACAAACCCGTATATTAGTCACCTCAAGTGATGTAATTCATTCTTGAACAATCCCTGCTGTGGGGACTAAAATTGATGCTGCACCAGGTCGTATTAACCAAAGAAATATTTTAGTTAATCGTCCAGGGTTATTTTTCGGACAATGTTCGGAGATTTGTGGATCTTATCATAGATTTATACCTATTGTGATTGAATCCGTTAACATAATAACATTTATAAATTGACTAAAAAATTATTCATTAAGTTACTTAAGTGCAAGTATTGGTCTCTTAAACCAAATTATAGTATTATAGCATATACTCTTAATGAAAGATTTAGTTTAATTAAAACATTAGCTTGTCAAGCTAAAGTTATTAAGTATTTTAGTAATTTTTATTGCCTCAAATATCTCCTATATGGTGATTAACCTTAATATTAATCTTTAATTTCTCTTTTTTAATAATAAATAGTGTAATTTATTTCAATTATAAAGTTACAAATAAATGTTCAGTTAAGATGTTAAAGTATAAATTAAATTGAAAATGATAACTAATTTATTTTCTACATTTGACCCTTGTACAGGAATACTTTCACTTAACTGATTAAGAACTATTTTAATATTTATTATAATTCCTCATAAATATTGGTTGGTATCTAATAAAAATTCAATTTTAATTAATAATGTTATTAAAATTTTACATCAAGAAATAAAATTGATTATACCTTATAAAGGATCTACATTATTAATAATGAGAATATTTATAATAATTATATATAATAATGTAATAGGGTTATTACCTTATATTTTTACATCATCCTCTCATTTAATTTTTTCGTTATCATTAGCTTTACCAATATGGATCTCATTTATACTATATGGTTGATTAAACAAAACTAATTCTATATTTACTCACTTAGTTCCTTCAGGAACTCCTGGTGTATTAATACCTTTTATAGTTATAATTGAGACTATTAGAAATTTAATTCGACCTGGTTCTTTAGCAGTTCGTTTAACAGCTAATATAATTGCTGGTCATTTGTTAATATCATTGTTAGGGTCAAATTCTGTTTCTTCAGTTATTTTATTGTCATTAACTATAATAGTGTTTATTGTTTTAATAATATTTGAATTTGCTGTAGCTATTATTCAGTCTTATGTATTTATAACATTAACAACATTGTACTCTAGAGAAGTTTAAAATGAATAATCATCCATTTCATTTAGTTGATAAAAGTCCTTGACCATTAACTAGATCTATAGGATTAATAACAATAACCTCAGGAACTATTCTTTGATTTAATAAATTAAATCCAATTTTAATATTTATTGGGGTAATTATTATCATTATAACTATAATACAATGATGACGAGATGTGATTCGAGAATCTACTTTCCAAGGTATACACACTAAAAAAGTTATAGTAAGAATAAAATGAGGAATAATTATATTTATTTTATCAGAAGTAATATTTTTCTCATCATTTTTTTGAGCTTTTTTCCATAGAAGATTATCCCCTAGAGTGGAAATTGGTCTGCAATGGCCTCCTAATGGAATTAAAACTTTTAATCCTATAAGTATTCCTATATTAAATACTATAATTTTATTATCATCTGGGATTTCAATAACTTGAGCACATAATTCTATTTTAACCAAAAATTTTTCTCAATCTATAAAGAGTATAATTATCACCGTTTTATTGGGATTATACTTTACGTCCCTTCAACTATATGAATATATTGAAGCACCTTTTAGTATTGCTGATTCTGTATACGGAGCTACATTTTTTATAAGAACTGGGTTTCATGGGCTTCATGTTATAATTGGTACTATTTTTATTATTATTATTATACTACGAACTAGTAAATTACATTTCTCAACAAATCACCATATTGGCTTTGAGTCTTCTGCGTGATATTGACACTTTGTTGATGTAGTCTGATTATTTTTATATATTATAATCTACTGATGGGGTAGATAATTCATTTAGTATAAAAAGTATATTTAACTTCCAATTAAGTGGTTTAAGAATTTAAAATGAATAATTTATTTATCCATAATACATATCACTGTAGTTTTATTAATTATCTTATTTATTATAATTATATTAATTATAATTAGAAAAAAATCAATTATTGACATAGAAAAATTAACACCATTTGAATGTGGATTTAATCCTATATCTAATAAACGATTGCCATTTTCTATTCATTTTTTTTTAATTGCAGTAATTTTTTTAATCTTCGATATTGAAATTATTATCATTTTACCTATAATTTTAACTATAAAATATTCTATGTTAATATATTGACTTACTACTTCTCTATTATTCATTATTGTCTTAATATTAGGATTATACCATGAATGATATAATGGTATACTAAAATGGACAAAATAAGGGTTGTAGTTAATTATAACATTTGATTTGCATTCAAAAAGTATCTATAAGATCAATCTTGTTATTAACAGAGAAGTAAAATATACAATTAGTTTCGACCTAAAATTAAAGAACCATGATTCTTCATGTTTTAATTGAAGCCAAAATGAGGCATCTTAATGTTAATAAGAAAATTGAATTTAATATTCCAATTAAAAGAGATTAAGAAAGAAAATAGCTGCTAACTAATTTTCTAAGCGGTTTAATTCCGTTTATCTCTTAATTCATATAGTTTATATAAAACATTTTATTTTCATTAAAAAAAAGAATATTTAGTTTTATGAATTATTTGAGAAAAAACTTTACCTTAATAGCTTCAATATTAAACTCTTAATTAAGCTACACAAATAAATTAAAATAATAAATCAAACAATAAACATTAATAAAAAAATCTTTAATGATCTAGAAAAATAAGTCTGGAAATAATTGGAAAATTTTAACATATAAAATCTTAGCCCTGTCGCCCCATAATATTCCCCTCATCCTAATACTGTGTTTATTCTATGGGTGCTTAGGTAGTAGAACTTATTGTATAAATAAAAAGAATGACTGTATATAAATCATATAGAATTATTAAATAAATATAAACTAATAAAAAATACGTAATTAAAAAAGAATCTTTCAAATGAAAATCAAGCACCTAATATAACTAATATAGAAATTATCAATTTCATATATAATGGAAATAATAAAAATAATAAATCAAAATTTATAATTCAAATAATTAAGCAACCGATAGTAACTGAAAATATAGTTAAAAATAAGATTCTAAATTTTATATAATCAAATCTATCTTTTAATAAACATATAGGGCTATGATTATTATTAAAAATTATTGTGTAATAAAATAAACGTAAAGAATAACCTCTAGTTAATCCCAATCTAATATAAAACATAACAAAAATGAATATATTTAAATTATTAAATAAAGATCTTTCAATAATTAAATCTTTAGAATAAAACCCAGATAAAAATGGGATACCACATAAAGATAAACTAGAAATATTAAAACAGGCTGTAGTAAATGGTATACTAAAGCATACAGCCCCTATTTGTCGAATATCTTGGGTATCCTTTATATAATAAATAAAAATTCCTGCACATAAAAATAATAATGATTTAAATATAGCATGAGTGATTAAGTGAAAATAAGATAAGTCAATTAATCCTATAAATAAGGATGTCATTATTAACCCTAATTGACTTAATGTAGATAATGCGATAATTTTTTTCAGATCATATTCAAATAAAGCACAAATTGACGATATTACTATAGTAATTATTCTAATAAAAATTATATAAATATTAAAGGTGAAGTAGTTGTAAAAACGAATTAACAAGTAAACACCTGCAGTAACTAAGGTAGAAGAATGCACTAATGCAGAAACTGGGGTTGGGGCCGCCATAGCCGCTGGTAGCCAACAAGAAAAGGGAATCTGAGCACTTTTAGTAAAGCAAGATAAAATAATCAACAAATATACATACTCAGAATATGATGTAGAATAAAACATAAAGTGTCAACTTCCGTAGGAAATTAATCAACAAATAGAAATTAATAACCCTACATCCCCTAGTCGATTTGTTAAACAAGTAATTAATCCTGCTAAGTAACTCTTAGTTGATCTGTAATAAATTACTAAACAATAAGAAACTAGCCCAAGACCATCCCACCCTAATAGAATTCTTATCAAATTAGGTCTTATAATTATTAAAAATATACTAAATACAAATAGGAGAACTAAAAATAAGAATCGAATAGAAGAATATGACATATAGCCTATGTATTGTATACTATAAAAAAGTACTATAGATGAAATAAAAAATACTACTGAAATAAATGATAATGAAATTCAGTCTAAGAAAATTAAATAACATAATGACACTGAATTAAAAAAATATAAATTATACTCAAGAAAGTAAATTATGTTCTTATACCCCAAAAATAATCTCATTCTAAATAAAATTATGGATAAAAAAAATAATATAATTGATCAAATATAATAAAAATTATTTTTAAACAAAACTTAAGGTGACAAAACATCAAAGACTCCACAAATCTTCATTTTTAATTAAACTACTTAAATTAAAATAATAATGAGTCAATAACTAATAAAGTTAAAAAAATAGGTAATAGATGAATTATAAGTAACAAATATTCTCTAACTTTAATAAAAGAATAAGAATAACAATTGTGGAACATACCGTGATAACAGTATCTAAATAAGTAGAGTCTAAAACAAGCTCTTAAGAAGGAAATAAAAATTATATAAACAAAAGATCAATAAAAATAACTTATTATTCTTCCTATAATAATTAATTCACTTAAAAAATTAATTCTAGGGGGGCATCTTATATTAAAACAACATAGCATAAATCAAATTAAGGATAAACTTGGTATAAAAGTAATTAATCCTTTATTTACAAAAAAACTACGAGATAATAGTCGTTCATAAACTAAATTAGCCATACAAAACATTCCAGATGAACATAAACCATGTCCGATTATTATAAAATAAGAACCTATTAATCCTCATGATCTTATAGTTAATAAGCCTATTAAACATATACATATATGACATACTGAGGAATATGCAATTAAACATTTAATATCCCCCTGAATAAGACAAACTAATCTAACAATAATTGACCCCCAAATTGAAAGGGAATACCAAATATAACTATAATGTATAAATAAATATTCATAAATGAATATAAATCGAATTAAACCATAACCACCAATTTTTAGAAATAAGCCCGCAAGGATTATTGAACCTGAAACCGGGGCTTGAACATGTGCCCTAGGTAATCAATAATGAAATATAAATATAGGCAATTTAACTAAAAAAGCAAATACTATAAAGAAGTGCATAATAAATCTTAAGGAATAATTAAATTTGTAATCAAAAAATAAAGATCCATTATTTAGATTTAAGTAAATAATAATTAGTAATAAAGGTAAAGAGGCAAATAATGTATAAAAAAGTAAATAAATTACAGAAACTAATCGCTCTGGTTGGTACCCCCAACCAAGAATTAAAATAATTAAGGGTACCAAACTAAATTCAAAAAACAAATACATCAAAAATATATTTAAAACAGAAAAAATCATGTAAAGTCTTAAACAAAGAATTAAATTTAAAAACAAAAAAGATGATGAAGATCTTTTAATTGATGATAGTAACATCAGACTAATAATAAAAAATCTTAAAATAATTAGTGTATACGAAATATAATCTATACCAAGTGTATAACTAATATTACTAAAAAAAAAATTCAAGTTTATTACACAATATATTGAAATTAATACTAAAAAAAAAAAAATAAATACATTTCAATTTACATAAAAGATTACCAGGGTCATAAATATAATATACAAACTAGTTATTATCATAAAAATATAGAATTTAAGTAATCATTACCATGAGATCGAATTATGCAAACCAAAACACTTAGTCCTAATACTCCCTCACAAACATAAAAAGTTATAAAAAATAAGTAAATGTATATAGAATACTTAAATAATAAACAATAAATTAAAATTAAATATAATAAAGATAGGATAATAAATTCTAGGCTTAATAAGCATAATAGAATATGTTTACGAATTAAAACAAGAGATAATAATCTAAATATAAATAGATAAATAATAAAAGTTAAATTCATTAGTTTTAATAATTTAATAAAAATATCAATTTTGTAAATTGAAATTAGATAATAATCTTTAAAACATCAGTAAGACTTTAAAGAGCATCTTAAATTCCCAAAACTTAAATTTTAATTAAACTACTTACTGAAATTAAAGTAAATATTATAAAATTAATAATTATAATAATTTCTATATTACCAATTATAAAAACTCCTATATCTATAGGTATAATTTTAATATTTCAAACTATTATAATAACATTATTAATAAATAAAATAATAGTAACTTCTTGATTAACAATAATTACCTTTTTAATAATAATTGGGGGGCTATTAATTTTATTTATCTATATAAGAAGATTAGCTTCTAATGAAAAATTCAAAATTAATATAAAAGTATTAATTATTATAATATTAATAATAATTACTTCAGAAGAACTTACACAAGATATACAAATTAATGAAACACAAGACATTATAAACACTATAACAATTGAACAATTATCATTAAATAAATTATATAACAAAAAATCATTAATAATCACATTAATTATAGTATTATATTTATTACTAACTATAATCGCTGTAACAAAATTAGTTAAACATTATGAAGGACCTTTACGATCAAAAAACTAATGAGCAATAAAGCTATACGAAAAAAAAACGAGTTATTTAAAATTATTAATTATTCAATTGTTGACTTACCAACTCCTATTAATTTATCATATTGGTGAAACTTTGGGTCAATCTTAGGTATATGTTTAATAATTCAATTAATTTCAGGAATTATACTATCTATACATTATACGGCTAATGTAGATATAGCATTTAATAGAGTTAGACATATTTCACGAGATGTGAATTATGGTTGGCTAATCCGAACAATTCATTCAAATGGGGCCTCATTATTTTTCATAATAATATATAATCATACAGGACGAGGAATTTATTATGGATCATATAAATTCATTAATACATGGTACATAGGAATTATTATTATATTAATAACTATAGCAACTGCATTTTTAGGGTATGTATTACCTTGGGGCCAAATATCATTTTGAGGGGCTACAGTTATTACTAATTTACTATCTGCTATCCCGTATATTGGGAATATACTAGTAAATTGACTTTGAGGTGGGTTTGCGGTAGATAATGCTACACTATCTCGATTTTTTAGACTACACTTCATATTACCATTTATCATCGCTATACTAACAATTATCCACTTATTTTTTTTACATATAACAGGGTCAAATAATCCTATCGGGATTAAGTCTGAAGTTGACAAAATTCCCTTTCATCCTTACTTTTCAATTAAAGATTCCTTAGGATTTACTATTACCTTAACATTATTATTAACATTAAATATAGCAGAACCTTTTATATTATCAGATCCTGATAATTTTACACCTGCAAATCCAATAGTAACCCCAGTTCATATTCAGCCTGAATGATACTTTTTATTTGCATATGCAATCTTACGCTCAATCCCTAATAAGTTAGGAGGAGTTATAGCACTATTTTTATCAATTTTAATTTTAATAGTATTACCATTATCCATGAAAATAAAATTTAAAGGACTATCATTTTATCCATTAAGTCAAATTATATTTTGATTATTTATTTGTACTGTTATTCTATTAACATGAATTGGAGCTCGACCTGTTGAAGACCCATATACTAATACTGGTATACTACTAACATTAATTTATTTCTTATATTTTATTTTAGATCCAATAATAACCAAAACATGAGATAAGATTATTAACTAAGTTATTTAGCTTATAATAAAGCAAGTATTTTGAAAATACTAGAAAGATTTAATTTAATAACTTTACAAAAAAAAATGATAAAAAATTATTATTTTGATGAAAAAAAAAAAAAATAAATAATTAAGTGAAATAGGTAAATAACTTTTTCAAGCTAAATATATCAATTTATCATAACGGTAACGAGGTAGAGATGAACGAACTCAAATAAAAAAAAAACATAAAAATACAATTTTTAAATAAAAAAATAATGAATCAAAATTAGCACCTATAAACACAACTACAGTTAATATGCATATAAAAATAATACTTGAATATTCTCTAATAAATAATAAAGCAAACCCCCCAGAACCATATTCTACATTAAACCCCGAAACTAATTCTCTTTCGCCCTCTGAAAAATCAAACGGAGAACGATTAGTTTCAGCTATACAACACGAGAGCCAACAAAAAAACAAGGGTAAAGAAAAAAATATAAATCATAAATCTGATTGAAAAAAATAATAGTCTATTAAATTATAAGAATTTAACATAAAAAAATATACAAATATAATTAAGGAAATACTGACTTCATAAGAAATAGCTTGGGATACACTACGTAAACAACCTAAAATGGAATAAATTCTATTAGAAGCCCACCCACAAATAATTAAACCATAAACACCTAATCTTGAACAACACAAAAAGAAAATAAAACCAAACTTAAAACTTAAACAATTAATATAATAGGGAAATAAGCATCAAATAAACAGGGACTGAACTAAGCTGAAAGCAGGACACAAGTAATAAATTAAGTAATTAGAATTTAAAGGAAAAATATTTTCCCTAAAAAATAGCTTAAAACCATCACTAAAAGGTTGTATTAGCCCTAAGTATCCTACTTTATTAGGTCCTTTACGAATTTGTATATAACTTAATACTTTACGTTCCAATAAAGTAAAAAACCCAACAGATACCATAATTATAACTAATATAAATAAACAAGTTAATAAATAAATTATTGAATGTACTATAAGTACTTAATTAAAACCTAAATTTAATACACTAATCTGCCAAGTCAATAATAAAATTCAAATTAACTATAATATAGAATCTAATGGTCCTTTCGTACTAAAAAGATTAACTAATAATCAGATAGAAACCAACCTGGCTTACACCGGTTTGAACTCAAATCATGTAAGAATTTAAAGGTCGAACAGACCTAATATTAAAGAACCTACCCCTTAATTTTATCTTAATTCAACATCGAGGTCGCAAACTCTAATATAAATATGAACTTTCCATTAAAATTACGCTGTTATCCCTAAGGTAACTTAATCTTATAATCACAATTCATGGATCAAAATAAACATAAATATAATGATAAAAAAAAATAAAGTTTGTATTTATCCACCACCCCAGTAAAAAATAAATTTATACTTTAATTATAAAAACTAAATAATAATAAGTAAAAATTAATTAAAAGTTCTATAGGGTCTTATCGTCCCGATAATAAAATTAAGCATTTTAACTTAAAATTTAAATTATAAATATAATTATAATATAATAAATATCTCATTAATTCATTCATACAAGTCCCTAATTAAGAAACTAATTATTATGCTACCTTTGCACAGTCAAGATACTGCAGCCATTTAAATTTAATTGTTCAAATCATAGGGCAGAACCTACCTTAAATACAAATCTTAAGGAAATGTTTTTGATAAACAGTTGGAAATTAAATTTGTCGAGTTCATTAATAATTAAATAAAAATTATACTAATTTAATCATTAATAAAAATAAATATAAATTACTTAAATAATTACAGTATAAAGATAAATATAAAAAAATTATAAATAAAAAAATTTAATCTATTACGAACTTAAATACAAGGATTCTAAAGGTAATAAAATTTAATGTAAAATTATATTTTAACAAAAAATAGAGATTATCCCCAATTATCTAAGAATAAACAATAAACCTAAATTAAATTTAATTCCTGTAAAACCAGATATATTTAAGGAACGAATAACTTTTAATTACTAAAATTAAATTTATTAACAGTATAAAATATGTAAAAAAAATTTAAGATTAAATATCCTTAATTCGGGATAATAAATATATAAATTAATAAATCAATCAGCCCTGATACAAAAGGTACTATTAATAATATTAAACCAATAAATTTACCACCTTAACAGTTAAATTTAAAATAATTATTCCTAAATAATACTAAAAAGTAAAAAATTAAATTAAAAAGAAAATACACATTAATAAGTAATAATGATCAGATAGAATGAACAACATTTTCACATTAACGTAAAAAATGAACTTTATATATAAGCTACAATCTGAACTTTCTAGCTACACCTTCCGGTACACCTACTTTGTTACGACTTATCCCATTTTAAAGAGAGTGACGGGCGATATGTACATAAATTAAAACTAAATTCAAAATGAATAATTATACAATATTACTATTAAATCCTTTTTAAAACATAACCTACATAGGTTAATATCCAATATAAATTTTAATATTAAAGTAACCCAAAATTACCTTTAAAAAACTGCACCTTGACCTAATATAAATTAATAAAATTAAGGAGAATATATTTAAATAACACTCTTAATTATAGAGGTATACAAATAATATAAAGGTAAAAAATATCGTGGTTTATCAATTAAATTACAGGTTCCTCTAAAAAGATATAAATTACCGCCAAATTCTTTGAGTTTAATAGAACATACCTATTAATATTCAACAATAAATATTAGGTACAAAAATAATAGGGTATCTAATCCTAGTTTAAAATCTTGATTTAATAAACTTAAATATAGATTAAAATAAATAATATAAATTCCACCTAAATAAAATTAACTACTAATCAAATTGTAAATAATTAATAAAAATAAAATATTAATTTTAATGAATTGTATAACCGCGAATGCTGGCACAAAATTTATCCATTATAATTAAATTACTGCAAATTAATAATAATTAACTAGAACAATTATATTTACTGTATAATAAAATATTTAAAAAATTACATATAAATCATTTAATAAATTAATAAATAAGCAAGAATCAAACTTATTAAATATGAATTTAATAAATTACGGATATATTTAAACATTACTAATTCACTATTATTAATAATTAAGTATATTTTAGCATATAATAATAATTAAAAGATTATAAAAGCATATATATATAATAATTTAATAATTAAATAGTAATTAAAATAATTTGTTATTTAAATATTAATCAATTTTTATAAGAAAGGTTATAGTTAAATATTATTAACCTTTGACTAAAAGTGGATACATAAAGAATATCTATCTAGAACTAATTTAGATGTATATTGTTACCATATTAATAATTCAAATTTTAACTACTTATCTAATAATGGGAGAATAGTATTTAAGTAATATTAACCTTTGACTTAAAGTGGATACATAAAGAATATCTATCTAGAACTAATTTAGATGTATATTGTTACCATATTAATAATTCAAATTTTAACTACTTATCTAATAATGGGAGAATAGTATTTAAGTAATATTAACCTTTGACTTAAAGTGGATACATAAAGAATATCTATCTAGAACTAATTTAGATGTATATTGTTACCATATTAATAATTCAAATTTTAACTACTTATCTAATAATGGGAGAATAGTATTTAAGTAATATTAACCTTTGACTTAAAGTGGATACATAAAGAATATCTATATAGAATTAATTTAATGGGGGTTAAACTAATTTATTAAATATTAAATATACATTTCTATTAGGTAAATAATCCGTGATGATTATAAATTAAAATATTTTAACTATAACTATAATCCCCTTTTATAGTTAAGTAAAATAAAAGGGGATTTATAAGTTACTCCAGTTAAAGTGAATTTAAAGTTAATTAAAGTTTTATAACTCAAATACTATATATCTAACTATTCCTTACAAACCTCTTTTTTACAAAGATAAAGAGGTTTGTATTGTTTACTTATAAAACAAATTAATTTGATTGAATATACTTCTTATTTATAGTTAATAATCATAATTAGCTATAATTAATAGAGACACTTAAATAATATTAACCTTTCACTTAAAGTGGATACATAAAGAATATCTATCTAGAACTAATTTAGATGTATATTGTTACCATATTAATAATTCAAATTTTAACTACTTATCTAATAATGGGAGAATAGTATTTAAGTAATATTAACCTTTGACTTAAAGTGGATACATAAAGAATATCTATCTAGAACTAATTTAGATGTATATTGTTACCATATTAATAATTCAAATTTTAATTACTTACCTAATAATGGGGGAATAGTATTTAAGTAGTATTAACCTTTGACTTAAAGTGGATAAATAAAGAATATCTATATAGAACTAATTTAGATGTATATTGTTACCATATTAATAATTCAAATTTTAATTACTTACCTAATAATGGGGGAATAGTATTTAAGTAGTATTAACCTTTGACTTAAAGTGGATAAATAAAGAATATCTATATAGAACTAATTTAGATGTATATTGTTACCATATTAATAATTCAAATTTTAATTACTTACCTAATAATGGGGGAATAGTATTTAAGTAGTATTAACCTTTGACTTAAAGTGGATAAATAAAGAATATCTATATAGAACTAATTTAATGGGGGTTAAATTAATTTATTATATATTAAGTGTATATCTCTATTAGTATATTGGTTTATGTTAATTTAAAATTAAATTAGTACTCACATCTTTAGTGTATTTATTAATTAAATATTTATAATTAGTATTTTTTATTAATGTATTTAATTAATTATATTTAAATTTTTAAATATTAAAATTATATTGGAAGATTGAAACTTTATTAATATGGAATTTATGGGATATGGAATATTACCCATCAATGATATATTGTAAATTATTATTAATTCATTTATTTTATTATTATTTACATTATTTATTTTATATATAATTAAATCTACTCTCTTATTTAGTAGAGAGTAGATTTATTATTAATAAATCAATTTAGTATTTATTAATTATATATTTATTAATATAATTATTATTATTATTATTATATATACATATATATATTATTTACATTATTTATTTTATTAATGTAGACTGACCATAGTCTTATTATATGTTGATTAATTTTCCAGTGTTCTTTTTTTCCCGATACAATAATA